TTCTCGATTACCTATCTTTATTGTCTTTTTTATTTGGTATTTGTTTTGTATGGAACGGGGAATGGGGGATTTCTTCTTTTCTTTATTATTGATAGGAATTCTCTTGTTAAGACCCTACTTAACTAATCAATTGAAACCTCAGATTCATACTAGAACCACGATAATTCAATGAAACCTTCAAAATCCAAAGTTCACTGAGTGAGAACCATTGGATCATCACTTATTCAATCAAAAAAATAGCTATAATGACTAAAAACCTAAAATACAAAGAAACGTTTGTCCTTTGATCCAAATAAGAGTTTAAGAAAAATATTTTGATTTATTAAAGTTTATAAGATAGAACGTAAAGAAGTCCGGCTACGAGGTCTGAGTATTAAGTATGAATCATAGTTCAAATACTTTGTGATCTATTTGATCTATTTCGTGCTCCAGATACTCGAATGAATATCCGACGAAGTAAAACCATCTTGATAAAGATGACAGACCCCATTCTCTGTACTATCCATAGGGTCAATTCTAACAAGTCACACACTCATATTCCGGAAATAGACAATGCAGAAAAAAAATTTCGCGGTCGAACTACCAAAGGAGAATAGGCTACAATTTTTAGACCTACATACTTTACTTTTTTGTATCGAGCTAAAAGCTAGGATGTCAAGATTTTTCTGAGTCTAATTCACTGAAATTCCATCCAGTAGAACAGAAGAATTATAAATCTCCAAAATAATAGATAGGAATACCGCAAATAGAGCCATTGCAACACCCATCAAAGGCGTCGTTCCCCATCCAGGAGCTACTTTACCATATTCGGAATTCAAAGGTTTCAATAACTTCCCTACAGTAGTGCTTCTTGGACCAGATCTAGAACTATCCTCAACAGTTTGTGTAGCCATAAATCTTATTTTGTATTCATTACGATCTGTTGACTTTGTATACCATTCCGTTGTAAATAAACGATCTTAGCATAGATCCATTGTGGTCTTTCAATTCTATAATAATGGAAACAGCAACCCTAGTCGCCATCTTTATATCTGGGTTACTTGTAAGTTTTACTGGGTATGCTCTATATACTGCCTTTGGGCAACCCTCTCAACAACTAAGAGATCCATTCGAGGAACACGGGGACTAGTTGACGTAATCAGCCTCCAAATATTTTGGAGGCTGATTACGTCAATGAAGATAATGAAAAATTATTTCATTTTTTAGTTGAAATTTTAGGTGGTTCCCGAAAAAAAATAGCGAAAAAAATTATCCCTAAAGTGGATACTAAGAGAAATGTATAAACCAATGCTTCCATAAATTTGATCGTGGTTTACAATTATAGCTTTCATACCTGTTTTGTTTATCCCTCTGGATAAAGAAAGAAAGAAAGAAAAAGAGTCAAAGAAACGGCAGCGACTTAAATCAAGATTCCTACGGTACCCTACCCCATTAAATAAAATCGCAAACATAAACTAGAAGAACAAAAGCAATGTTGCATCAGACTGCTTGTCTTTTTGTAGTTGGATCTCCAAGTTTTTGGAATGCCCCAAATTCCACTTGAGCATCCAAATCTGGATCAATACCAGCAAAAACATCTCTGAAGAGGGTTCTAGCACCATGCCAAATGTGTCCAAAGAAGAAAAGTAGAGCAAACGAAGCATGTCCAAAAGTAAACCAACCTCGTGGACTGCTACGAAAAACACCATCGGATTTCAAAGTAGCACGATCTAATTCAAAAATCTCACCCAATTGAGCCCGTCTAGCATATTTTTTCACAGTTGCGGGATCACTATAACTCACTCCATTGAGTTCACCACCATAAAACTCAACAGTTACACCTACTTGTTCGACACTATATTTTGATTCTGCCCTTCGAAATGGGACGTCGGCTCTAACAATTCCGTCTCCGTCTACCAACACAACCGGAAATGTTTCAAAAAAAGTAGGCATACGGCGTACAAAAAGTTCACGCCCTTCTTTATTTCTAAAGACGGGGTGTCCTAACCATCCAACAGCTATTCCATCCCCATTGTCCATTGAACCCGCTCGGAATAACCCTCCTTTTGCTGGATTATTACCAATATAATCATAAAAAGCTAATTTTTCAGGAATTTTAGACCAAGCTTCTGATAAACTTTGATTTTCAGCCAGTCCGTCACTAACTCTTCGGTATATTTCTTGTTGAAAGTATCCCTGATCCCATTGATAACGAGTAGGACCAAACAATTCGATGGGAGTAGTTGCAGAACCATACCACATAGTTCCAGCAACAACAAAAGCTGCAAAAAAGACAGCAGCAATACTACTGGAAAGGACGGTTTCAATATTGCCCATACGTAATCCTTTGTATAGACGTTGAGGTGGACGAACACTAAGATGAAATAGGCCCGCTAATATACCCAACGTCCCTGCTGCAATATGATGAGAGGCTATTCCTCCCGGAACAAAAGGGTCAAAACCCTCCACCCCCCATGCCGGGTTTACGGGTTGGACCTTTCCGGTTAGTCCATAAGGGTCGGATACCCATATTCCAGGACCATATAATCCTGTTACATGAAATGCGCCAAAACCAAAGCAAGCCACTCCTGAAAGAAATAAATGAATTCCAAAAATCTTGGGCAAATCCAAAGAAGGTTTTCCTGTACGTTCATCACAAAAAATTTCTAGATCCCAATATACCCAATGCCAAATAGCTGCCAAGAAGCACAAGCCAGAAAACACGATATGTGCGGCGGCTACCCCTTCGTAACTCCAAAGACCCGGATTCGTTATAGTCCCTCCTGTAATATTCCAACCGCCCCACGAATTGGTTATTCCTAAACGAGTCATGAAAGGTATAACGAACATACCTTGTCTCCACATTGGATCAAGAACGGGGTCGGAGGGATCAAAAACTGCTAATTCATATAGAGCCATCGAACCGGCCCAACCAGCAACCAGAGCAGTATGCATTATATGAACAGAAAGCAAACGACCGGGATCATTCAATACAACAGTATGAACACGATACCAAGGCAAACCCATGGAAATACCCCTTTATCAAGGAAAAATAGACACTATGTAACTTTATTGCATTGGAAAAAACTATGCGACGGACCTCCCTTTTTTAGGTAATTATTTCGGAGAAAGGATTAATATTTGTTCGATTCTGTTAGTAATAATGGAACAATTCGATTCATAGGAAAAAAGGGAAGCGGATCTATTCTATATCCGATAAGTACCAATACGCAATGGGGGTTAATTCTATTTTATATGAACCAAGATAGCTATTGTTGTTCATCATTCAGAAGCCTGTTCGTCAAAAATTTCCTTTATTTTTATTCATTCTCTTTTACTTTACTTTTATTTTATATTTTATTTTAGCTTATTCAACTTATATATTAAATATGATTAATTTTAATATGATTAATTTAATAAAGTAGGAAAAAAGTATATATAGTATTAAAAAACGAAATCACAGTCTTACGTTTCCACATCAAAGTGAAATAGAGAACTTCATTCTCTTTTTTTTTTCATTTCATGCCTATTGGCGTTCCAAAAGTACCTTTTCGAAGTCCTGGAGAAGGAGATACATCTTGGGTTGACATATAGTGCGACTTGTCAGATATATTGGGCTATATGGGATTTCCCCATTTTCTCCCTCGATCGAGATATCCTCTGTTTCGTCCAAAAAGATTGATTGAATTATCAAAAATTTGTAACGCGAAGCGCAAAAACTAAAGTGTAATTAAATGCAGGGAGTATTTAGATTGATATTAGATCATCAAAACTTTTTTATGGTTTACGTGATCGGACTAATAAAATGAAGTATCCAGGCTCCGTTTAGCAAAAACCCAATTGATAATTAATATATAATATTTTTATAACTACTACTTATATGATATGCAAAATTATGATAAAAAATTCTATTAAAAAATCAAAAAAATTGAAACAGGGTGATCTAAAACATCAAATCAAATAATATAATGAAAAATTTTTTGACTATTTGACAGAAGACATGTGAAAGAAATGAATTGAAAAAAAATTTGGAGTAGTAAAAAAAGACGCGGTATTTGGTTCATTTGTCCTATATGTGCAAATCAAAATCGGGCAAATTTTTCCTTTTACTCGGGGTAGAGCATAAACCTAAAAAATGGAATAAAAAAAGGAAGAAGCCCATTCAGGAACAAGAAAAAACCATCGCCATTTCAACTGAATCTCGATGAAAAAAAATATCAATGAATCAAGTTAGTCTGACAGGCTTAATCAATCGTTTTATTATTAGATTTTAATAGATATTAATATCTAAAAAAAGGGACCAAAACTTCTTTTTTCTTTGACTTTTGGGAGCAAGCCCTTCCGTTATAAGTTAGAAAAAAAACCTTCTATGAAAAAAAAAAGGGGGTTGGAATCGACACATTGATTTTTTCACAATTTTTGTTGAACCGTATGCATCAAAAGGTGCCTGTACGGCTCCTAAGGAATAAAATTTTATCCTAATCAACCGACTTTATCGAGAAAGATTATTTTTTTTAGGACAAGATGTTGATACCGAAATCTCGAATCAACTTATTAGTCTTATGATATATCTCAGTATAGAAAAGGATACCAAAGATCTTTATTTGTTTATAAACTCTCCTGGTGGATGGGTAATATCTGGAATGGCTATTTATGATACTATGCAATTTGTGCGACCCGATGTACAGACAATATGCATGGGATTGGCCGCTTCAATAGCATCCTTTATCCTAGTCGGGGGAGCAATTACCAAACGTATAGCATTCCCTCACGCTTGGCGCCAATGAGTTTTTTTATTTTCGAGAAAAAAATACTATGCCTTCGCCATCGGAAATATGAATTAGTTAAGTAATAATAGCATGGCACTTGGAATTCGATATGAAATTTTTTAGATTAAAAAAATGAGATTATATATTGAACGAGTAGTATGAGATAAAGAAGGGGTATTTCAAATGATATCGTAGCCTTCGGGCACATCTCAGCGTCACAAACTTTGTTTTCACACCAGAAGCTTATTTACAAAATTTATATTAAAAAAAAAAAAAAAGACACTTTGGGATTGCTGAATCATAGACGAATCAAAAAAATGATATATAAAGCAACGGAACCATCATAGTATTTTTTTAACTCCTACAAAAAAGAAGGATGGTAATTGGATGATTTCTGGATCTGCATATAATACAACCTATATTTTATTTTCTTTCACCAAAAGGAAAGGTAAAAAAAGTAAATTCCATTGTGGAGCCGTATGCAATGCACAAAAAAAGCCTGTACGGTTATTCAATTTTCTCTGTTTTTTTGGTTATCTCGCCTCATTCTGCGAAATCGAAGAACCTTTTCTATTATATCATCAGGGTAATGATCCATCAACCCGCTAGTTCGTTTTATGAGGCACAAACGGGAGAATTTGTCTTGGAAGCGGAAGAACTACTAAAACTTCGCGAAACCATCACAAGGGTTTATGTACAAAGAACGGGCAAACCTATCTGGGTTGTATCCGAAGACATGGAAAGGGATGTTTTTATGTCAGCAACAGAAGCCCAAGCTCATGGAATTGTTGATCTTGTAGCGGTTGAATAAAAAATAGGAGCGATTTCATGCAAATCTACAATTTCTAATTTTATATCTTTTTAGATTAAAAGTTTAGTTTCATATTCTCTTCAATATTAAAATTGAAGAGAATCTTGAAGAGAAGTAATTAAGAATTAGCCGGTTAGAACTAATCTAAACCAGCCCATTATTTATATCATTCCGTATGCCAACCATTAAACAACTTATTAGAAATACAAGACAGCCAATCCGAAATGTCACGAAATCCCCAGCGCTTCGGGGATGCCCTCAGCGACGAGGAACATGTACTCGGGTGTATGTGCGACTCGTTTAGATCATAGACTGAGACACAAAAAGGAAATTCTTTTTGAAATATCAAGGATCAGTACCTGTGAATAAAATAGAATGGAGGAACTCGATTCATTATTTCAAAAAGATAGATCATTCATATCTTCTATTGTATCTGAAACTTATGGTTTACATTGGTGCAAAATCCAATCAACTCTATTTTTTAGAAAACCCCCAATGATAACAAATGGTTATCCATTAAGCGGGGGAAATTCTATTTTTTATTAAAGATTCCACTCTTGAAAGAAAAGAACGGACTAACAGGGTAAACGACCAAATCCATTTTAAAAATGAAATACCGTTACTGTATAAAGTGGATCTCATTGTGAAAGACCTAATTACTGGAATATTCATGGGGTAGAGCCAAAGAATGTGAATTGTACAAGTTACCAATAGTATTGATTAATTAAATAAAAGAAGGAGCTCCGGTGTATAGAGAGGACCTCACCGTTTTAGAAGTAACCATAGAAACGATGGAACCCACTATTTATCCATTTCTATTTACTACTTTGTTGTAGTTATTCTATTTTTTTATCAAGGCAATTTATCCTTTCAAAGCAAAGGAAAATACCTAGCAAAAAATAGTGGTGGGGAAGGTTAGAGTAGCAAAAGCCATTGGAATTTTTTTTTATACATTGGAATAATTCGTTTGGTTATTAATAGACTAGTAAAGGGGAAAAGAATAACTAAAAAAAATTCGTTATTCATCAAAGTTTGATTTATTCAATGACTAGAATTAAACGCGGATATATAGCTCGGAGGCGTAGAACAAAACTTCGTTTATTTGCATCAAGCTTTCGAGGGGCTCATTCACGACTTACACGAACTATGACTCAACAGAGAATAAGAGCTTTAGTTTCGGCTCATCGGGATAGGGGTAAAAGAAAAAGAGATTTTCGCCGTTTATGGATCACTCGAATAAATGCCGTAATTCACGAAATGGGGGTATTCAATAGTTATAACCGATTCATACACAATCTGTACAAGAAGCAATTACTTCTTAATCGGAAAATACTTGCACAAATAGCTCTATTAAATAGGAGTTGTCTTTATACGATTTCGAATGAGATCAAAAACTAAGTGGGTTGGAAGAAATCCACTTAAATATTTGAAATAGAGTTCTAAGGAGAATGAGCTCGGGGAAGGTAGAGTAGAAATTAGTATTATAAAAAAAAAAAAAGTCGTCAAAACGCGAGTATATAGTCGCTAAAAAAAGATTGATTCTTTTTCTTTTCGACGATTCTTTTCTTTTTTTTTTTTTTATGACAGACGCAGACGTAACAATCCATTTTTGATTCTTGATTGGATTTTTCGAACAAAATATTAATCTCTTTTTTAATTCCTTCAGATTGGAATTGTTATTCAATTGAAGAATAAGTCTATTTTTTTCTGGTTCTAAGGCTAGTAGTTCTAGGGGTCGACTCACTTCTTTCAAATTGTTTCTGATTATTAAGAAAAGGTAACAAAGATAAAATACGAGCTTGTTTTATAGCAATAGTGATTAATCGTTGTTGTTTTAAAGTCACTCTATTCACCCGTCTAGATAATATTTTTCCTTGTTCACTAATAAATCGACTAATTAAACTCATGTTTCTATAATCAATTCGATCCCCCGATTGGATCGGGGGCAAACGCCTACGAAAAGATCGTTTGGATTTAGTAAAAAGTCGCTTAGATTTATTCATAATTTTTTTATTCCTTATCTCTACAATCCTATTTTGATCGGATCAAAATAAAAACGATTTCTATTTCTATATAGGATAGAGTTTCTATATAGAATTAAGAATATAGGATTAGATTTCTTTCTATTGATTTATTTGTTTATATTTATATATATGTAATAATATATAGATAATATAGATACTAGCATTATTCCTGTTCTTAAAATAAAAATTGACATACAAGCACTCAATTTGATCTATTTCTTGATTTCCCCGTGAATTGTATGTTTATAACAATAGGGACAGAATTTTCTCAATTCCAATCGACTCGGAGTGTTATGCCGATTCTTTTGAGTAATATATCTGGAAATTCCCGCTGATTCGTTCTTAATATCATTTCGAACACAACTGGTACATTCCAAAAAAATTGTTACTCGAACATCTTTACCCTTGGCCATGAAACCTCCTTTGGATTTATGATTCACCCCAATCTTCTATTTTCATTTTAGGATCCAGAAAGAACAAGAACAAAAAAAATAGAAGCTGTTAACTAAAAAAACTTCTGAAATATTTCGTTGCAATGAATATTAATTAGTAATTAAATAAAAATCAAATAATAAACAATACAATGATTTTTTGAAAACTATATTTCAAATCTTTGTACAGTATTTTTTTAAGTATCTTATAGGATACTCTTCCCCTAGCAACACTTTTTTTTTCGTTCTATTACTAATAGAATTGGATTCTGAACCCTCATTTTTATGACCTTGCGCCCCCCCCTTTTTTTTCTAATTCATTCTAAAAAAAATTAGAAAAAAGGGGGGGTTAGTCCCCGATCGTTGATTGTATCTCTAAAATTTTTCACCCCTTTCTGATGTTAATAACTAGAATGAAAAAAAGGGAAATGTTAATGCATCCGGAAATAAACGATTAATCTCTATTAATAAACCTGCTAACGAACCGAACCATAGAGTACTTAGTACCGGTGCTACGGAAAGATATGTTTTTAGATCTCGCATTTAAAATCCTCCTTCTTTATTGTATTACATTATATATAGTAATATATATAACTACAGATGTACATGTAGTTAAGAAGTTCTTGTATTTGTATACGTAACTTCCGCCCCCCACTTTCAAAATTAGAATTGAAATGTTGTCTACTAGAAGGATCTTATAGATTCCATTTGAAAATGGAATCGCCGTTTTATGTAAAATTGAAAGAATTTTCGTAAAAAAAAGTCATTTTTTTTTATTATATGTTTGTTATCTGATATGAGAAAAAAAGACGAAATGAATTTGATATACCAATAAAAAAAGAAGAAGGATGTGGAAAACAAGACAGGAATTCTTTACAATGACACTGTAAACGAATTGAAAGGGATGTAGCGCAGCTTGGTAGCGCGTTTGTTTTGGGTACAAAATGTCACGGGTTCAAATCCTGTCATCCCTACCTATTACTGCTCAGAAGAGCAGTAACGAGGGATCTATTTTAGATCTATCTTTTTTTAATAAAATTGGACATACATATAATTTTGAAATTTATAATATACTATGATATAGTATATACGTACAAAATTGATTCGGGTTAAAGAATGTCTTCTTTCTAGCCTTTTCGTTTTTTAGAAAAAACAGGAAAAACGCTCTTAGTTCAGTTCGGTAGAACGTGGGTCTCCAAAACCCAATGTCGTAGGTTCAAATCCTACAGAGCGTGATTTCACTCTTGTTTATTAGATTGTGTCAAAATTCCACTGTTCGCAAATCATTGAGCAGCAATCTGAATTAGACCTCCCGCATATGAAAGCAAGAAGGAGGTCAGTCAAAAAAAAGAGATGTTAATTAATCAAAAGTCCAACTGATCACCACGTCTGTATTGTAAATAAGCAGTTACGAATAATCCAGCCAAAGTAATAGGAATTAGACCTAAGACGATTCCAAATAAAAAAACTTCAATCATTTCAATTTTCTTTTGTTTTCATTTTTGAAAGGGAGAAAAGAGAGGTACTATCTATTCCTAGCTCTTAATCTGTATTGCCGATGAATCTTAATGACAAAAATTGGCTAATTAACACGGTAAGGAACTATCGAACATACGAAATACCACCGAAATCCTTTTTTATAAAATAAAAAAATCTTCATTCAATTAATTTCAAATAAGTCGTATTTTGCTTAGACCAATAAATAGAACTGCGGTTATCGTTAAAGCTGCTAGTAGAAAACCGAAATAACTAGTTATAGTAGGCATGAAGGGACTCAATAAAATATGTTTTTTTATACATATGTTTCTAAAGTACTTCCCTAAGTTTCAATTTCAAATTTTTGTAAAGAAATAGAGAAAGATAACTAGTTCCAAGAATCAAAAAAATTCAATTGAAAATTTGTGAATTATCAATCATTATAGGTGGTATGAACAAAAATAGAGAAAGATAAAAAGAACTCAATTGATCGTCTTTGGCATCTGCACC